TCAGGGTAAGGATAAGGTGGACAAGACCACAGACGGGTAGTTCAACATCAATTTGAATGCGGCAGCCTGAAGATAAACAGCACTTGGCCGATTTAAGGAAAACTGTCGAACGAATGCGACAACATGCTTTGAAAATGAACCCATTCAATCAAGTGTGCATTCGGAGTAAGGGCTGGGATTTTTTTTTTCTTTCTTGTGCACCACCGAGGTATTGAGATAGACAAGAACAAAGCACGAGCAATTACTGAAGCTCCTCCGCTAAAAAACAAAAAGGAACTGCAGAGATTGATCGGCCAGATTAATTTCTTTCGCCGATTTTTCTCAAATCTCGCAGGAAAACTTCAACCATTGTCTCCCTGCTGAAACTAAAGGAAAGGACTCAGAAGAGTTCGTGTGGGAGGAAGTGCACTAGCAAGCGTTCGATGAAATTTAGAAATACCTGACCAACAGGCCTGTTTTGATGCCACCAAGGGATGGAGAGCCCTTTTTATTGTACATATCAGCTTCAGAAGATTCAATTGGATCATTCTTGGCACAGAAGAATGAGGAAGGAACAAGCGATTTATTACCTAAGTCGCCTTGGGCAAGAGAAAAATGACACGAACATTGAGAAGATGTGTTTGTGCCTGTATTTCACAGCGGTCAAGCTTCGGCATTATCTGTTACCGAGGCAAACGTCATGTGAGGGAGAGAACCGATTTGATCCAACACATGTTATCGATACCATTTCTCAAAGGTCGGATTGGAAAATGGGTTTTTGCCTTGTCAGAGTTTTCATTCAATTATTTACCACAACAATCGGTCAAAGGACAGGTGTTAGACGAATTTTTGATAAATCATCCGTTTTTCTTAGGCAAGCAGTTGCCCGATCAGGATGATGGAGGTCATGCGTCTGACCACAACTCCATGGCAAATGTATTTCGATGGCTCCAGTACGGCGCGGGAGCAGGTATTGCTTTTTTTCTCTCTTAATGGTCTAGTTTCTCACCATTCATACCGGCTTAATTTCCCATGCACGAACAACGTAGCTGAGTATGAAGCCTTGCTTATCGGATTAGAACTAGCTGCGGCAATGGGCATGCGATCCATCCACGTTAAGAAGGGTGATTCTCAGCTAGTAGTGAGACAAGTCATCGCTGAGTATGAGGTAATAGATGCAAAGCAGCAGCCATACACAAAAAGAGCCCTAGACTCGATTCGCCGAGTTTGATGAAATTCAGATTTACCATGTACCTAGAAGGGCCAATGTTGAGGCTAACACAATGGCCCAGCTGGCTTCGACGTTTGACGTTTGAGATTTCCTAATCGGACAACTGAACAAACGTTCAAAGGACGATTCCAACAGCATTCCAGAAGACTTTTTACTGTTACATAATGGAGCCAGAAGAGATCGGGCAGGATGATTGACAACAGCCTCTCGTCAGGTACTTGTCCGATCCTTCTAAAGAAACTCCCAGGTCAGTAAAACAACAAGCTTTGAATTATGCTTTGATTGACGGAATATTGTATCGGCGTGGAAAGGACGGACTGCTCCTCAGGTGTGTGAGTGAGCAAGAAGCCGAAAAAATGTTGTTTCAAGTCCATGATGGAGTATAGTATGTAGATCACATCAAGCAGGGCATAAAATGGGTTGGCTGATCAGAAGGCATGGCCATTACTGGCCAACCATCTTATCTTGTCCGATTTCATAAAATATGCTAAGGGATGCCAGGCCTGCCAGAAAGATGGACCAGTGCAGCATGTACCAGCTTCAGAATTGCATCCGATCCTAAAGACTTCGCGCCTCGACGCTTTGATCCCTTGTTTCACTCCGGCCCGATCACACGTAGGAAAATACGCCTTGGCAAAGCTCTGCCTGACAGGAAGAAGTTCCGCCACTCACCTGACACAGAACCAATCGGGAAAAGGAAGAGAAGAGCTAAAAAACTTTAGAGGCGATACTTACTGCACCCGATTGCCCTGCACAGACGTCTTAAGCAAATGAACCCGTGGATAAGTAGGCCTTTCTTGCAGACCGATCTTCTGCCGAGTTCCCCCCCTCAGCTCACGCGATAATCGGGACAGAGAGAATGGACTTGATTCACCACTTTTGCCCACGAGCCGTCCGGAAAGAATGAAAGCAAGAATTTCCACGTCCAGTAGGAAGTAGGGAGACCACCCCTCACTCTCGTCAGCTGTACATACGTCACCTTCCATTGTCTTAGCGAAGATTTCAACATACTCCTGCGCGCCGGGAAGTTCTTTCCTTACCCGTTAAAGCCAGTCTTCTTCGAAACCCGCCAATCCATCTTTAAGCGAGAATCGGAAGATCTAGTCCAGGTAGGTTTCAATACGCAGGCGAACAGCGGGATCGCACAGCACTTATATAATACGCAATTCGCGCGTGAATGTACACGATCATCAAATGTGGAGGAACTTCCACCCCTTTCATTTAGTGCTCGCTCCGGTACACTCTTGGGTTGGATATACAGATTGAAAACAAGGATTTCAGACAGCCCTTGAGAAGACCGATCTTCAAGCGGAGAATCATAACTCGGGACTCATTTCTGCCCAGGGGTCATAAACCCTCGTTTTATGGGTTAAAGAAAGATGCCCTGTATCCAAATGTTCATCCGTAGCAAAAGGAGAATCCGCAGTTTCAGACGCAACCGGAGAAGAAGCTGAAACAAGAGACGCATTGGCATCCAAAGAAGCAAGGGTGAGCTAAAACCCTGCATTCAATAATGGCATCAAAATCAGACTCTAAGGGCTTTCGGGCTTAGCACCCGAACGAAGACACGACCCGTATTCTTTTATCTTTCAAAAAGTCTTTTGTTTTTTCGGAATAAGAGGAGCAGCCAAAGGGGAACCTTTTTGCATCTGAAAAGCGGTACAGTCTGACCCTCCCCTTGCTTTCGGGTCAGGAAAAGACTCTCACTTCACCATCTCACTTTAAATCCGAAGAAAAGTATACCATATCGAACGAAGGAAAAGCAGGCAGATAGAAGAAATAGAAGCAAAGAAACCGAGGGTCCGAAGGGGAAATTCAAATCCAATTCCAACTTATTAAACAAAGACTAAAGCATTCCCATCCGCATCATCAGAATAGAGGGCTGCTTTCTCGGCAGATAGGGCATAATCAAAAAGAGAGGCCGAAGCAAATTCCTTTGCTTTTTAAAATGAAAATCCCAGACAGGAAGGAAGTCGAAAAAGGATCTGCTGAAGGATCAACTGAAGCAGAAGAAGAGACCTTTGGCCCTTGGGGAATGAAATAAAAACATTCATTTTCAAAATGAAATAAGACCAACCAGGCCAGGCAAAGGAGTGGCCCTTGGCCGGGCTTGGAAGCAAAGGAATGAATTTGATTCCAGGTCGATGGGTCAGGGAGAAGAACAGCAGAAGGATTTTATTACAGTCTTCACTCTGGAAGAGCCTTTGGTCTTAAAGAGAAGGAAGCAGGCAATAGCACGATAGCAAACCAAACAGCAAAGAAAGCTAAGCGCGCAGAGAGAGCAGAGCAGCATATAGCGCGAAAGAGTCCAAATGCAAGAAAGGCAGAGCGCGAAGCTTGTGGTCCGTCCCTTTCCCAACTATAGCTGAACTTGCCCGAAGGAAATCTTTGATCTTCTTGCCGGGAAAGAGTTTGGTTACCAAGTTCGGTTACCATAAGCGGAAGTTCAAACCTTATATCTCCGATATATAGGATAGAATGTCAGTTTCAAATCCATTTGGGTAGATAGTATGGCTTGACAATGTCGAGCTAAGACTATCGCAAAGTAAACATAGGGTCTGTCTTAGCCTTGACTATGGAATCTGATTTCCCTGCGACTATCTTCCCCTTGAATCCTGGTTGGCAGCAGTATTTCCAGCTAGGGATCCTACAATTCCCTATGAAGCTCCCTGACAACCCCTTCAATCCATCTTCATCTTGGCTGGCAGCCTAGATTGAGCCCTGGGACTGATCTTCCCGTTGGCTTTGCTACAGCAGTACTCACAGTGTAAGGTCAGCGGGTAGCATAGCGAAATTCCTCACCGAGATGACTGGACAACCTCTCGACCAGATCGTCCCAGCGGAGCGATTAAAAGCGTCTTTGGAGCGAATTCCTTTTCAGTAGTTAGTGCTCTAATTGAGCGAGCCGTGGATCATAAATGATGAGCGGAGCTTAATTTAGCTGATCTCACACCGAACTATAAATAAATATGTGAGTGGCTCTTTATGGAGACTTAGCCCAATGGCTACCACCGGAAGTGTGCTAACTTAGTCACAGGGAAACCTCCAAGTTATTTAGAACTTCCGACTCTATAAACTTGGATGGCTTGCTTGCTTGTTTAGCTTGCCCCCTCTTTGAATGTGTACAGTTCGAGCAAGCAAATGGCTAGCAGGGCCGAGGAACCACAATGAACGGGACGACAGAAGTTACACAAGAATATGACCAGAGATATATGTTCTTCTTCGTGCATGCAGGTCTGGTTCCTGAGAAAACATATCTATTAGGGAGTTTCGCCGTACAATAGATAACCGGGGACTGGCTGAAATTAATGAATTATCACGGTTGCCGCCGGCTAATAGGGCGAGCAGCGTAATGGAGTCCCCCGGACGAACGACGTGAGTGAGAGTCCAGACCATAGCTGTTTTAGAAACTTCTCTCTCGGCTTTAACGGCGACGAAAACGTTCTCCGAGAGGCTTTCCTTTCTGCTTTACTGTGGTTTACCCATAACCATCAGCGGCAAGGATTACGGAAGAGGCCAAACCAACCCAGGTACATCACAAGTAGATACGGTTGGAGCAGCATATCCTATAGAAAGAAAGAAAAAGCCCAGGGCAGATCCAGACGCGTACCTAGGCGGCGCAGCATCCCTTCGAGTTGCGAAGCCATCCCCTTCTACTGTTCGAGATCCAGATTCATACCTTAGTGATCGATAGGGAGAAGAGGATGTTTAAGACCGAGACCCCGATTTTGACCCATAAGCAAGCCCATTGCCGGCTAAGCCGAGCCATGCTACCAACCACCCTTAGCCAACGATCCAGCTGCTTCTGTTGACTATACAGTCTATGCAGTTGGTTCTGTCGCTTCAGCGGAAGAGTCAGATAGCCAATTGCTGGGCCAGCTGTAGCTATATCTGATCCGTACTTCCTTGCCCGAGTGGAGCTGATATACCTGGACCACGTCGAGACTCTCTTTCGAAAGTGAGATCACCACCGGCTTTAAGAAGAGGGAAAGATCACTCCTAAATGCAGCCGTGATCTTATATACGATACCACCAGACGCACCTTGGTACTTCCATCCGCCAATCAAGGCTAGTGGAGCGAAGAGAGCAAAAAAAGGCCCCCGCGCGAGCCTTATTGAAAAAGCCCCTTAGTATAGATAGGAGAGGGGGGGCGTTAGCGCTTTAGAAAGATTGCAGGGGCGCGTTAGCGCTTTACTAATAACATAGAAAGGGGCAAGCCAAAACCTACTCCTAACAAGTTGCGGAGTTCGGCTTTCGGGGCTACCCACTTTAGTTTAGGGCTTATGTAATATATAAAGAAGAGCCCTCTTAGGGCCTTTTTTTTTGTTTAAGGGCTGCTCGCCTTTTTGAATAGAAGGAAGTGGGATAGCGGAGGTGGTGATTTCGGTAAACCAATGCATGAGCTGAGGCTCCCCCATGTCCCGCCGACCCTCCGAAAAATTAAGGTCGTAAAACGGCTCATAGGGAGTCAGAAGCAAGCAGAGTCAAAGGCGGGTCAAACTCACATAAGCAGAGGGGGAGACACATTCATGAAAAGCGAGAAGCCGCGCCGTGGGGGACTGACCAACTATGAATAGATCTGACTTTCGGGTAAGAGTAGGAACATCTATTAGTCCGTATCGTGGGTCTACTTGTTACAAAAGGCGAACATCCCCATTCCAAAACATTCACATAGGTCCTCAGGCAGGCATCGAAAAGGGGACGAAAAGAGTCTATTTACCTTTACAATATTCCGGAATGTATCATGGCCCTATCTATTCATCTTTTTCTTCAAAAAAAAAGAGTTCCGCATCTCTCCGGGGGAACAAATAGGCGTGGGGAAGAGGGAGAGGGGGGGCTACGAGCCCTCTCCCCTTGCTGTTCCCGGACCACCCATCCCTTCCTTCCCCTTCGCCCGGCCCGGGGAGGTCCGATGAGATCAGATCTCTCGAACGAAGTGAAGTGATAGGAAGAGAAAACTGCTGGCGGGAGATCTCTATTCATTACACCCCCTTGTATAGTAAGGGGAAAACGGAAGTGCGCTCCTGCCCACCCGCTGAAGGAAGGAGAAGGAGCTTTGGAAGCTTACCTTAGAGAAAGGGGCAAGCCAAAACCTACTCCTAACAAGTTGCTGGATCGAAGTAGAACATTCTCCATCCGCCCGCCAGCAGCAGAGGGGGTTCGATTCCCGTTATACGCGATGTGGCGAAACAGACTGATTCAACGAGATATGCCTTGCCTGCATTAAGATTTAAAACTTGTCGTCTACTTTTAGGAAATGTTCGGAACAGAGAACTTACAATAATACAACGCCGCATTCTCCGAAGATTGAGGAACAAGAAGAGATCTATTAAGAGAAAGATTTATCCGAGAGCAAATCTTAACAGTTACATCCAATCACAAACTACACGAAAGTTGCCCCTTTTTCATGGGGATTTACCCATCACAGAGATGCACAGAGGAACAGAACGAACTTCATATATCCCTTTTCTACTCAATCCAGAAACAAGATTGGACGTTATTCCGGTTCGTCTCCATTTTCGTGAAACTATTCCTCAAGCAAGGCAGCCGATAAGTCATCGAAGGGTTTGTGTGAATAAAGGAATGGTAAGCATTACTCATTTGAGACTTTCCCACGGTGATATAATATCTTTTCAAGAAAATGACGCGAGAATCCGCGGTGAAGAAATAAGGAGATCTTTCTATATCGAAATATCAGTTGAAAAAATAATAGGAAAATTCCTGAATCAACCGGTAAGAATGTGGAGAAGAACCAAAACTGAATGGTTCCACCTACTCAAAACTAAGAGGGGATGCCGCCTACTACTAAAATCCCGGTTTTTGCAACAGTTGCGTTCTTCTATGCAAAAAAAAGACTTAGAAAGAACAAAGAAGTTTGGATCCGAAAAAGTATGCTTAGGCAGTTCCCTCGCTGAGCACAACAAAATGAAGAGGAATTTATATCAAAAAAAATCCCTATTCTTATCGAAGAGAAGGAACGAGAAAAACCGCAAATTTCCTACTCGAAAAATCAGTCCTATAGTTTACAACTCTTCTTTATATAGTAAAAAGACCTATCGCTCCGCATCCCCCCATAAGTTGACTATGAAGAGAAGAAGAAGAAGAAGAAGAAGAATAAGAATCAGAATCAAAAGGATTGAACTACCTACTCATTATTCGGAGGTGAATCATAGAACACTAAAAGCTGTGGTATCTTATGGACCTAACATAGGTCACATCCCTCACGACATAAGATTGAAAGATCCAAACCTTCCTCTTCGGAGCGGAAACGGACGTGGCCAAAACATATAAAGATCGGCGTAGCCGCTCATAGGGACATATCTATCCGGATAGAGGATAGTCTAGATCGATTCATAGATAGATTTCTATCCATATAGATAGGTATCTCCGTGGATAGAGATAAAGATAGGGATCCATCTAGATCTTGATTCACTATTTCCATTTTTTTTTTTCTTTCTTTTTCTTTCTTGCCTTTTTTTTTGACAACAAGTTTGAAATCTGCAAAGAAAGATCGTTTTTCAATTATTACTTGCTGGGTCGGAGCGTAGACGAGCGAGCAGAGCCCAGGAAAGAGGGAAGCCCGTCATAGAATAGAGCAGTCGACTAGAAGTAGAAGACTGCTGGCCTGAGAGAAGGCGGCCTCTCTCGGGAAAGATGGCCCAATTTCTCTTCTTTCTTTTTGAATTTCGGGTTTCTTTATTTTTTTATTGCAGGGGCCCAAAACGCTAAAAGGTGGGGGAGAAGCAAGCCGAACCTCTGATCGACCTGGACATATAAAAAATTCTCGGCGTCGAGAGAGATTTGAGATTCCGTAAGTAACTCAGTGAGTGCTTTCTAAGAATGGAAAAAGAAAATGAAATACGAACAACCGCGCTGGTCGTAATAGATCGACTTTCATGCTAGTTCTTGCTCCAGCAGGAAAGTTCCATTTCAGGGAAGGACGACGTACCATGATACTTTCTGTTTTGTCGAGCCTTGCTTTGGTCTCTGGTTTGATGGTTGCACGTGCTAAAAATCCGGTACATTCCGTTTTGTTTTCCATCCCAGTCTTTCGCGACACTTCAGGTTTACTTCTTTTGTTAGGTCTCGACTTCTCCGCTATGATCTTCCCAGTAGTTCATATAGGAGCTATAGCCGTTTCATTTCTATTCGTTGTTATGATGTTCCATATTCAAATAGCGGAGATTCACGAAGAAGTATTGCGCTATTTACCAGTGAGTGGTATTATTGGACTGATCTTTTGGTGGGAAATGTTCTTCATTTTAGATAATGAAACCATTCCATTACTACCAACCCAAAGAAATACGACCTCTCTGAGATATACGGTTTATGCCGGAAAGGTACGAAGTTGGACTAATTTGGAAACATTGGGAAATTTACTTTATACCTACTATTCCGTCTGGTTTTTGGTTCCTAGTCTGATTTTATTAGTAGCCATGATTGGGGCTATAGTACTGACTATGCATAGGACAACTAAGGTGAAAAGACAGGATGTATTCCGACGAAATGCTATTGATTTTAGGAGGACTATAATGATGAGAACGACAAGGACAGGACTATAATGATGAGAACGACAAGGACAGGACTATAATGTGAGGAGGACGACAGACCACTCACGATCTACTAAAGGGCAAGTAGCTTGATATTGGTTCGAATCCAATTCGTGAGACTCGTGCAAGTGTATCTGATACCGAATGCACAGCGGAAATCAACGGCTTTGCGAGCTGGGGTTGAGTGGAGACAAAGATGAAAGGAGTGCCACTGTGTCGGGAAGAAAAAAGCTTAGCTTAAGAGATTTGAACCGAAAAACCTGTGAATTTGACTTTTGATGCTCCTTGTATGAGTTTGATTGTTATAATATAATACATTGAGAGGAACCGCCCCCTCGGCACTCAGGCAGTAACTCGCCCATTCTTTCTCTTAATGCGAGAAGTAGACTTTCATTTACTCGACCAGTCACCCTCGAGCCCACTATGAATGAGGGGAGGACGGCCGACCACGATGGATTTCGTTTCCATAATTCCGCTGGGGCGAGCACTTCGTAGAGCCTGGGCGGACCCTGTTCCCCTTCGTCTTGGGTGTCCAATGACGGATAGGCCGGTTGAGTGAGGCGAAAACTTGAGGTTAGGGCTGGGAAGAGTTTGTTAATGGGCAAAGGCTTTTCTTTCTATTAGGTAGGAGCATTCGGGGAATTTGAGGTAGAGATAGATGTTAGTGAAAGAGTTTGCTACGTTGGACCTATTTTGCTAGGAAGGCTTTCTGTGGGCTGGGAAGGCCTTCTCAAGGGCGAAGGAGGTCCTCGGTCAGTATTCATCCCGTGGTATACGCTTGTGCACCTGCGCCGGTCTTGCTTCGTCAGCTCGTTCTTCTTGTTTTCGTTTGGGCTGCCTTTCTTGTTTGGACTCTACCTCACCAAGTTTGATTTGATGTGTGGTGCACGGATCGGCCTTCTTGCTCCTTGGTCAGCGAAGGGGGAATGCGGAATCTATAGGCGCGCTGGCTTCGGTTGCTCAATGAACCAGCTTGGAAGCAGCATTTGGTCCTTAAGCGAAAGAATCCTTTTTTGCTCCGAAATGCCTATCCACTGATTATTCCTCGCGAATGGAACGATCGATCGAGCGATGTAATGACTGCCCGACTTCTCTAGGGGCGAGGTCACTGCCCCTTATGTCGGGAGGTGAATCTGAGTAGGCGGCTAAATCAGCACATATGTCCCAAACTACCGTAGATGAGGCAAGTCTAACTTACCGAGAATGAAATACTAAGTACTGACTTTCCTCTTGGTCGTGCGGTGTTGAAAAACTGCTTGCATTAAGTCTACGCTGATCTGTGACCCCAATTCCCTCTTCTGTGTCGATGGAAGTAGCCCCTATCCTGTCCGGAAAAGTCTTCTTTAGTTGTGGTTCTAACCTGGAGGAAAACAAAAGAAAAAAGTACACCTCTACCTTCCCAGTGGGCGTCTTGCTTTCTATTGCCATTTTGATTTGACCAAACTAGCCTTTCCGACTTCAAACGTATCGGGACTTGCCGACATTTACTAACGGACGGTCCCTCGCTGTTTCAATAGCGTCTGTACAATAGATGTTGTGCCGATTTCGTGCTTCCACTCTACTCTTCCATGAGATTCTTCCTGCCCGGACCCTCTTTGTCTACCTTCTGCAACCTATTCCCCACCTCATACAGCACATTCCCCACTTCCCTCATAAAGAACGGTGATTCCGCCTACCCTTTCACTACCTTTTCATTACTCAGATTGGCCCTACACTCCCCTTTCTCTTGTTTTCGGTTATCATCAGTCATCTATTGTATCACTGGGGTTCGGGTTCGGTAGTATAGTGGGTCTAGCTCGCTTCACTCCTCGTCTGATAGGCAGGAAAGGTAAGATGGTCTAATTGGATCTCGTCTACTTGAGTATGATCGATGAAATGATGTATAGTAAAGTGTTGCTGCTCGGGACGGAATTGATTGATGTTAGGCGAGGAGATAGACGAAATGTCAAATCGACACGTTCTTCTTTTCTGTGCGCTAGTTGTCATTCGCGGATGCCTTTTGGTATATATATATATATATATATATATATTGGATAGATCGACTGCTCGGAACGATAGCCAATAGCTCTTCCCGCTCGGTGAGTAGCTTAGCACTTGGTCTCCTTCGTTGACTATTATTTGAATATGATCTCTAGACTGATTGTTTTCACTAGCTAGTATGAGATTGAGGAGTGAGACCCAAAGCAAAGGAAGATAAGGCGACTTTCCAGAGGTTAAGCGTTCTTCCTATATATGGATTGCTGCTGTCTGCTGTGAGTTCTTGCCAGAGGAAGGAGCGTAAGGGCAATAATGCCTGTAGTTTTTCTTTTGAGAGATCTATGTTGTTATAGGAGTTTCGTGAATGTAATGTACCTAAATGGAGGGATATACGGGATTACCACGTGGAATGGCCTCGGAGTGCCCCAGCTTCGAGCACTAATATCAACGAGGATGTGTTCTACCTATTTATCTGCCGAAGAACGCAGTATCTTTCTCTTTCTGGTTGAGTTGAGCGTATGTCTTTGACAAGTTACCCTCTGGGTCTTATTCCCGAACCCCCGGGTTGGTTGTCCCGCTCATTGCTGAAGCGTTAATCATCATTAACTAAGCTTTTTTAGTTTCACTTCTCCCTACATCCATATCGGACATATCATTTGCTGAAAAAAGACCAAGTCCAATAAAAAAGCAAGGCCTTCCTCTCGCTCAGCTCTTGACTTGACGAGTAAAGATGGTCCTTTCTATGCTTTTTGATTCCGGAGTTCCCATCTATCTTTAGAAACTTTTCATACGGCTGTTCTTCTTATCAATAACCAACCTAGACCACTTCTAAATCACTTCCTATTCAATCCTACATGGTGCTCCACCAGCTTATTAATCTCTCCCGGCCTTTGGATGTTTATGCTACCATCTCGAAGTCCATTCGTCACAAATTGGAGCTGGCTGATTGCTGCATTTTTCTCGGGTACAGTGATGATCATAAAATAAAAGCTTCCGATGCTTCTCTCTGTGCCGCCGTCGAGTTTTGTTTTCATTTCTCGCCATGTCACATTTGATGAAGCAACTCTATATGATCTACCATCTACAGTGCCTCGATCTCAAAGGGAGGTGCCACATATGCTGCCCACCATTACTGACTCTGCTTCCTCTGCACCTGAGATCACTATTCTGCCTATTCCCACGGCCGGTGCCTCTTCCAGCAGTCCTATCCTATTACAGCCATCTAGGATGAGTCTCCTAGTCCACATCCTGCTGCACCTCCTACTGCACCTGATGGTCATCAATCTGCTCTCAAGTACTATACTCGCCGGCCTAAAACCAAAGCAGCTCCTTCAGCTGATTTACCATCATCTTTTCCTCAGCCGAGTGTTCCTCCTGATCAGGAAGCTCCTATTTCTTTATGAAGAGAGAGTACGTTCCTGTATTACTAATCGGCTCCTTCCCTCGGTCAATCTTGTCTCTACTGATTCCAAGGTGAAGGAACCCACTCAATTTCGATCAACTCAGAAGGATCCACGCTGGGTTGCTGCCATGCATGAAAAGATTGCTGCCCTCTATCAAAATCAGACTTGGACCCGTCCTTCGGATAAGAAAGTTATCGACTGTTATACAAGATAAAGTCAAAATCTGATGGGACTATTGATCGCTACAAGGCTCGCGTGGTAGCCAAAGGCTACAACCAGCAAGAGGGTATAGACTATAATGAGACATTCAGTCCAGTTATCAAGATGGCCACGGAAGATATAAAACACGTTGCCCTGAGGTTTTTTATTGGTATATATTCTTACAAGGTGATGCCTTTTGGTCTAAAGAATGCCGGTGCAACTTACCAGCGAGCAATGACCAACATCTTCAAAGAACTTCTTCATCACGAGGTTGAGTGCTATGTAGATGACCTCGTTCTACAACTTAAGTAAGGCTGACCCAGCCATAGCTGACTCCGGGGGTGTCAAATTCGTTGGGCAAAGAGGTCATCTCCTAGGTCAATGGTCTCTGTCTCAGCTAGCTGCCGTAATAGGAACTCAAAGCCTCATCATCCGCGGAAAAGAAAACTCTCTTGCGTAGCCTTCCGGACTTTCCCTTCCGGCACAACAAAAGCAAAGGTTGGCAACCCAGGCTCTCTTCCGTCAACAGATGAGTATGAACTTTATGCATAGCTTCATATATAGGATATAGGCAAGATTTGCACTTGTTTTTTTCGATTTGGCTTTCCGAGCCAGGGTTGCTTGATGTGGCTTTCGAGGCCCTATGTCATTCTTTGGGGAGTCCAGTCATCTCAGCATTGGACTTGACCGAACGAATAATTGATTCGCGTAGTACGTAGTCCCAGTCTCACTTGGATCGCTTCGAACAACATGGTTCACTTGTTTGATTCGTGGATTCGTTCCTCCCCTGGCGGAAAAGAAGATGTTAAGCTTCCGACCTCCCTGCGCCCGCAGACGGATGCTCTTAACATCTCCTCGCTTGAGCATCATTATATTATAATGATAATTGTTCTTTTATAACAACGGAGAAATTGAGGATCATGCCTCAACTTCTGGTAACCAAATCCTTCTGCCGGGATTGGTGTCGAGTCCGTTGTGATAGGAGGAAGCAGGCCCCCATCTTCTGTTCTGAGAGGCGCTTCAAAGGCCGCCGTTAAGGCATTACACTCAGGGGTGAAACCACAACCACAGGGGAGAGGTTGCTTCCTAAAAACGACTGAGTTTGGCTCGTTGCCTTTGATTCCTTACATAGGATAAAGAGTGCGTGCTTCAACATCTAAGTTTCACACAAGGAACCTCTTGCTCTTTTGGAGAAACTACAAGATTTGATGGAGTTGGATCTGGCAGTTCAGCCACGTAATCTATCCCTCAAGCTGAACGAACTTGACCTGCTCCTTTAGGGCTAGAGAGGCTACTTGCTTCTCACTAACGGCAGAATCGTAAGCGTAAGCGTTATCACTCGACTCGAAACCAAAATAATCTAACTCGGCTATAGGAAGCCTTGGCAACCTTCACTTCGGAAAGGTAGGAGCGAAAAGACCTCCTATCCTAGAAGAAGCTCATTTCACACCAACTAAAGCGGAACTGAATCACCAAGGTAGAGTTGGGTAAAGCCCTAATGTAACTGAACAAAGTGGAAAACCCGCAATACGAGAGGGCTGCAAAAACCTTCTGTGTGTCAGCGCATACTGCATTCGGCAAAAGACACGAGCGAAGAGCTGAATCGAGTTAGGTAGGATGTAGATTGAGCGCAATAAGCTACAGGAGTGATTATTTCGCTTTGGAAGGAAAAGAGCATCCCAAATAAGGCCCTCACTCAGCTCTCAGGCTGTCTGGGAATAGCTCCACCAGACAAAGAAAGAATAGGAGATTTGAGTGAGGCCGAAAGGCCCTATAATGCATTCAAAATATCCGGCTCAAAAGCTGGATCGGTTCACTTCCACACTAACCAAATCGTAAGCGGAATCATCAACTTCGGATCTAGGATCCGCACCTTCCCTTCAGGCAGGGTCTGCTCAGTAAGTTTCAGTGGAAGTTCAATCCTTAACTTCAAAACCATCTCACACGAGATTGAAAACTTCAATTCTAGCGCATTCGCAAAAGGTTTGTTTTGAGGAGCAAAGTCAGTTCTTCGGTGGTTGACTTCTCCGGGACCTCCAGGACACCCAATCAATTGTCAGCGGCGGGGTCTTTGTAACTAAATCTTCGCGTCTACCGGGGCACCATACTTACGTCTTTCTTTATGATATAAGGATATAAAAATCCACTTCCGAAAGAGTGAATCGAATTCACTCTATACCCATCTCCCTGGAACAACTGGAAAAGAAACTCCATCTTAGCCCACCCGACCTTGACTTGAAAGAGTCAGTTTTCGCCTCTGTTGTTGAAAAGTCAGGACCCGTTGGCGAATCTATTCTATATCCGCCTACCGCCCTGACTTCTTTCATTGTACCGTACAAGGTAGCATAACCACCTTCAGCCGGCTTTGGCACCCTCATCTTCTATTATGAGGGTGCCGTATAAAGAGCCGGAGGCACTCATCATTCTAATGCTCCTATTTTCTAAGTTCGAGTGAATAGCTCGACTTCTGTCTCCTGTCATCTGTCTTCTCGTCGTCCCGTTAGGCTGGGTATCCGTCTTACTGGTATTTTGCCTTCGAGAGCTGTGAGGCCCTAAAAAAAACAACTCAAGTGAACCTCCCTCCTTTTCGCGCGGCGAGGGGACTGGCTTTCAGAACGAGAAAAGCGCGTGAATGGCGAGCGCTGTCCTCTATCTCGGAGAACAGAGGCATCGTAAATAAGGACAGCGTGATTAGACCGTAAGCGTGGGGCGCGGCTGAGCACCGATAACTCATGACGGAAGGTTGGCCGAATGCCCGGTCGAAGAAGATTCCTGTCAGCGTTCTGTCCGCGCACACCATCGCGTAAGCTGGACTGGCTTCCCTGTGACAGAAATTCGTGTGCGGCGAAGAAAGTACTTCTATCTATTCTTATTTGAGACCTTTGCTGACCTAACTACTCGCCCGCGGCTTCTAACTGCGATAGTGTGGCGCTTGATATTTCACTTTCGGAACGAACCCAACGATCCGAAGAAAGACATCTACTGAATACTCAACCGAGTTAGAAGCAAAAGGTCCTGACCTGTGAAACTGAGCAAAGTTTCAGCCGCATCGGGGGATAGAGACGCATGGTAATTCGAATCCGCCGAATCAAAGGCTGAATCATTCGCCGAAGCAAGGGATTTTTCTTTTTCAACGAATCCCAGGCACGAATAATCAGAGTCGTCCCTTTCATCAGACGCGACTAAAAAAAAAGGCAAGCCCGAAAGAACCGCTTACCAAAAAAAAGGAAAAACAGATTTGATCTTCGGGTCCAGAACAAACAAAAGAAGGGAAAGGCGGCGGGGATACGGCGGAAAAGTACGGGTGTGGATGGACCTCTCCTCCCTACCTATTTCGATCGATCGGCGGGACAGGCGCGATAGGAAAAGACTCTTGGGCAGGTCGAACAACTATACGGATGGGAAGCTCGATATCTCTTTCTCTCCGGGCTAGCGTAGCGGGTGGTGGAAGGGATAGGGAATCAACTAGTCGGGCGATGATCATGGGTTCGATGGGTGGGAATGGGATTGAAAGGGTTTTCAATTTTAGAAATCCATTCAAGGGTTCTGGATCGACTGCTGGTGCTTCTCGATCTTTAACTGCGGGTGGTGTGCTGCCTGCTTCAAGGTAAACGACAGGAACTGGTGCTTCAATTGGATCTACTGATGTACATGTCCTTGCTTCTTATGGGTAAACCACAGGCTCTGCTGCTGCTTCTTGGTCAACAGAATCATAACCAACTGCATAATCTAATCTACTGGGTCAACAACTGCTGGATCTACTACTGGACCTGGAGCAGCTCCCGTGTCTTTAACTGCTGCTCGTGCTGCTTCATTAACAGCATAATCATAGTCAGAATCAACTCTACGTACTGGAACAGGATCAACTGCTTTAGGCTCTTCTGCTCCTCTTGCTAGCTTACGAACTAGTAGCTATGGAACTGCTATTGGTGATCATGGGGCAGCAGGTTCTACGCTAGGCACTATATCTCCATCTGGAACATCTGGCTCTTCCTTTCTATCACGATAATCAGACTCTCGATCATAGGCATTAGTCACCACCTATTATAATGTAAGGAAACCCACCTAGGAAAACGACCACTACATGGTGAAGTCTGTTCCTACGCCTACTCCCGCCCAAAGGATCTCCAGTAACTTGTTTACGGGTAACTGAGCCAAGAGGTTAGGTTCCGGTCTAACTGCTGGTTATACTTTACCTTTCAATGGAACTGGTGGTAAGCGCCTATGGATGGATATGACGGGGACAGATTCTAGAAAATCTTAGGTTCTCCGTGCTATCACCTAAGATTTAGATAGATTCCATGCTGGGACCGCTGCTGCTAAATCTCGATCTGGAACCTCTCGAACAGCGGCTGTATATGGAACTGAATCCACACACACCTGGAGGTTATGAAATTTCCTCTGCAACTGATGAAACTACCCGGTAAACCTCGCTACTTATGGCTTTCAATCTCGATCCTGAAGGTATGCCGCTGAAGTGATGCGCTTATGCATCTGGCCCTGCTACCGATGGATCAACATATGCTGCCTATAATGCCACTAGCGCTGCTGGTGGATATGCCACTGATGTGGCTGGCTCTTCACCGGGTACTGGATATGCTAAAGGTATGGATCAATATATGACACACCTGGCTTAGATGCTGCTGGGTTTCGATATCCAACCGGATAGGCAACTAGGTATGTTACTGGGTATTACGCTGTTGGTTGAAATGAATCAATCGGTTATGCCGGTCCTATACCTCTAGGCGTAGATCTTTCATAACCTGGGTGCCCAACCGATCGGATCACATTAATCAACCGAATCAACTGCTTCTTATAGTGATGCTTAAACCGGCTCTGTAGGATCTACTACTGCTGGTGGTGGTGGTTCCCGATAATGAGATTTTATCGACTAGCTCAACTGCTTATTCAACAGAATCTACTACTTAGTGATTAGTGAAATTCCGTTCCGTCAGGCTCTGACCTCGAAAAAGGATCCGGTTATGCTTCTAGCGGTGCTTAATAGCTCGGTGCTGCTGCAGGCTCTGGTTCCTAACCACCTAGTTGCCCGAAGCCGGCCTTGCCTCTGCCCGGTACCCACAAAGCCTATACTTCTGCTACTAGTGCCACCGGTTATTGCGCCGGGTAAACGGAGCCATAGTCATAGTCAGAATCACTTGCATAATCTGCGGAATCTTTTTATGTTCCAACTAGCTAGACCCTTGCTTATGCACCTGCTACCCCTGCTCTCGCCTATGCGTTTAGGTAGCTCCGGGTAAACTTCTGCTACTCATGTTCGACTACTTATGCCACTTTTTAATGCTGCTACTAGAACCGCGCTACTACTGGTGATATTGTCGCCCGCCCCCATCGCAGGTGTTGGTGCTGGGTCCTGATCACGAACACGAAGTTTCAATCTGGATGTTAAGCTTGAACCCCGGCACATCGATTTCTCAATCCAAAAGCCTGTGATTTCCCCCACCCAACCCTCTCCTTGGCTTAACGGATAAGATCTTGTATAACCCTGACGGAACGGAATCAAATCTAAGGAAAAGCAGCGGCTGAAGCATAAACAGATCAGGTGCCAGATCGAGATAGAGCAGCAGTTCCATGTGAAAGTGCAGATGTGGATCCAGATCGATCAGATTCATATCAAGTCCCAAGATCAGATTCTTCAAGTAGCACCAATTGCATAAGCAGTTGATAAGAGTTTCACTAGGCATGTGACGAGGAGAGAGATCCGTGCGCTTAGGTTCGGACCACACATCCCCTTTGCGTGCTCGCGGATCAACCCCGAGGGCGAGCTACGAAGACCATGTGCCACTAATAGGAGTGACTTATGGGAATGGCCGGAGAGCGCTCTTTACCCACCAAAGCACCTGCTGCAGAGGAAGCACAGAAGCTCCTTTACTTTGTTTAGTAGCAGAGTCCCTAGAGTTCTTCGTCACCAGCATCAGTAGCAAGAGCAAAGGCGAAGCCCGGAGAGGTAGCGGCCTTTAATGGAATTTTCAATTGACATTGCCAACCACTTATCGATAAGGGCCCTCCACCCCGGCCCACCCCGGCACCATTTGCACTAATCGAACCATCTTCAGATCGAGACCGAGTAGGCTCGAAAGCAACGGCATGGACGGGAAGGGTGGAAGGGACGGTTACGGGTGACCACCCGCGAGTGAAGGAATAGAGGTAGAGCTCATCTTTTCCGGATGGAAAGGGGAGGCGCAGGGAAGGGCTGATTGAGAAGATCCGCCTATCACTGGGACATCGGCTAGCCTACTCGACTTCTCACTGCCGGTTGATGGCATCGGGGATCGAATCGAATTGGAAGCGAGAGAGGAGTCAACTCGATCAATCAGATGTGGGGAACAGCCAGATTGGGTTGGTAATGAACTTGAGTGGGCGAGGGAAAGGTAACCGGGGGACAGACCTATGCTGCTACTGATACTGATAGTTATGCTGGTGGGTTGACTGGTCTTGTTACTGGTGTTGGCTATGCTTATACCTTTGCTTCTGTTGCCTCTGCGTTTTCTCAAGAGTATCAGCAACCTGCCGGTGGTACCGCCGTTCTCCAGGAAACTAAGGGCTCGCTGCTGTTCAGCCGCTTCTATAGGAGATGTGCCGCTGACTGGGTTCAGGACACAACCATCGTCCGAACCGTCTGCTACCAAGTCCATGAGGGCCTTTGGTTGGAACCCATAACAAACTAAAAAAGCACTTCTGCCGGTCGACGAATGCGTGCTCCGGTTGTAGCAGTGTTGAATGAACGGCAGGTTTGGAACCAGACCGGGTAACTTTAAAGGTGGTCCCGATGTTAGATTCTCAACATTTGAACCGACGGTTCTATTGGTGACTCATTCAAAATAAGCTGGCCGCTTTGACTTTGATTAGCCAATAGAGTGCGGGGGGTGCGGTGCTCCTCTTCATTTGTTCCCGTTAACGACCACAAAGCCCTTAACTGCTCCTGCTCGCTACTTGCCCACTTGCCTGCCCTTTTTTACAACTTTGACTAGCGCTTCCCGGCAAAGGAATGATTTTTTCCCAAAGCCGACTTCCTTTATCGAGCGGCTCTCTCTGTTGACGATAAAAGCGATGGTCCGGGCTGGGCTGTCTGAAATAAGCAGTAATTTCGGTCAGTCCCAATACCACGTGAAGCGCGTGATCACCCAGATTCCTAATGCCTTAATTTTCTTATATATATATAATAAATAACTTATCGACGTCAGCCCTTCTATTTTCCTATCTTCATCCTTCCTACTCCAGCTAATGGAAAAATGCCTTTGAATGGTCGTAATCGTCGACAACCCAACCGACGTCCACCATAGGCTCGGCGAGCTGTCCTCCTAGATTTCCCGATGGTAATGCCAGGGCCTTTTCAGTACCGACGACTCTTGATGCCAAGAAGGAGACCGACTAGACGAGGCAGAACATTGTTCATAGGTTGGTTATAAGCCCGGAGATCGAATCGGATTCTTCCCCTTTGAGAGGGATTCTCGTGCCAACCATAGGAAGAAGAACTCGGTTACTCATCTTGGATCGGATTGGATCAATAGCTTTGTGCTGATCTACGAACGACCCTTCTATTTGATTTCTACTTCTTCAAGTCTCCATCATCCCGATCTCTCTTTCCGGGTTTGCCTGTCCAAAGAAAAGAGAACCTCTTCTAGTTCAAGGTCGGAATCC